GACGAAAAGAACAAGGCATAATGCAAGGGCTGGATCACCAGCTTCGAACAAGAAAATTTAAACATATAGCTTTTTTAACTCGTTCCAAACGAAGTTTTAAGAAATCTAATTTCAAGAATTATAATCTTTATACAAAATTTAATAGAGATTCGGGTTTTATAAGTTATTTGGAAGAACCAGATTTTCGTCGAGCCGTAATCAAAGGATCTATGCGCAGTCAAAGGCGTAAAATGGTTATTTGGGGACCGTCTCAAGGAAATCCCCATTCCCCTCTTTTTTTGGAAAAAATGGAAGATTTTCCTTTTCCTATATCCGACCTAATGAAGCTTTTTTTTAATGTTAGAGATTCATTGGGTAAAAAGTCAGAATTTGAAATTTTAGATCAACAATTCCAAATAAAAAAAAACAACCAGGAAGACGCAATGGAATTCTGGGAAAACATTCCATATGCACAAAAAACAAGAAGTATTCTGTTACTAGCACAATCAATTTTTAGAAGGTATATTAAATTACCCTTATTGATAATAGCTAAGAATATTGGCCGTATTTTATTACGGCAATCTCCGGAATGGTCTGAGGATTTCCAAGATTGGAATAGAGAAATTTATTTAAAGTGCAGCTATAATGGTCTTCAATTCTCCAAAACAGAATTTCCTACAAATTGGTTAATAGAAGGTTTTCAGATCAAAATCTTATATCCTTTTCATTTGAAACCGTGGCACGGATCTAAGCTACGACTCTCTGATAGAGATCGAAAGCAACAAGATGATTTTGATTCTTGTTTTTTAACAGTTTTGGGAATGGAAACAGAATATCCTTTTGGTCCTCCTCGAAAAACACCTTCCTTTTTTGAACCCGTTTTTAAAGATATAGACTACAAAGTCGAAATAAGAAATTTTAATTTTAGAGTTCAAAGAGTTTTAAAAAAAATAACAAAGCAACAAGAAAAAGCATTTTTATTTTTAAAACAAATACTTTTAAAAGGAAAGAAAATTCCATTATTTATACCGAGAGAAATATATGAATCAAGTGAAACTCAAACAGAAAAGGATTCGATAATCAGCACTCAGATAATTCATGAATCATTTAGTCAAAATAAATCTATAGATTATTCACAGGCAAAAGAAGAGATTAAACATAGAATTGATAGAAGAAACACAATCAGAAATCAAATAGAAATAATGAAAAAAAATAAAAAGAATAATCGAGAATCACCTCCAAAAATTTGGAAAATATTAAAAAGAAAAAATATTGAATTAATATTTCAATTTTGCATTGAAAAAATATACGTAGATATCTTTTTATGTATAATTAATATGCGCAGAATTTCTCTACAACTTTTTATGGAATCAACAAAAAAAATTGTTGAAAAATACATTGACAATAATGAAATAAATAAAGATAAAGAAAGAATTAATAAAAAAAAACAAAATAAAATTGACTTCATTTCGCCTATGACTATAAAAAAGGCTTTTGATAATCTTAGAAATAGTAAGCAGAAGCCACATATTTTTTTTGATTTATCTTACTTGTCACAAAAATATGTATTTTTTAAATTATCACAAACCCAAGTTATTAACTTCAATAAGTTAAGATCTATTCTTCAATATAATGGACCATCTTTTTTTCTTAAGAATGAAATAAAGGATTTTTTTGGAACACAAGGAATATTTGATTCCAAAGTAAGACATAACAAACTTTCAAATTATGAAAAGAATCCATGGAAAAACTGGTTAAGAAGTCATTATCAATATGATTTATCTCAGATTACATGGTCTACATTAGTCCCACAAAAATGGCGAAATCAAATAAATCAATGTCATATGTCTCAAAATGATGATTTAAAGAAAAGGTATTCCTATGAAAAAGACCCATTATTGGATTACCAAAAAAAACAAAATTTGAAAGTATATTTATTACCAAATAAAGAGGAGAATTTTCAAAAAAACTATAGATATGATCTTTTCTCATATAAATATATTAATTCTGAAACTAAGAATAAGTCTGATATTTATAGATCATCATTAGAAACAATAAAGAAGCAAGAAAATTCCACCAAAAATAAAGAAAGTTTTTTTAACATACTCAATAATATTCCTATCAAGAATTATCTAGAAAAAAGTGATATTATATATATGGAAAAAAATACAGATAGAAAATATTTGGGTTGGAAATTTAATACAAATATTCAGGTTGAACCTAATAAGGACCAAATAACGGAGAATTCTCATAATAATGGTCTTTTTTATCTTCCAATTAAATCAAATTCCGAAATCAATTATAAAAAGGTCTTTTTTGATTGGATGGGAATGAATGAAAAATTCTTAATCTTAAATCACCTCATATCGAATTCGAAAGTTTTTTTATTTCCAGAGTTTTTAATACTTTATCATAAATATAAAGAGAAACCTTGGTTTATCCCAAGCAACTTACTTCTTTTTAATTTGAATATCAATCCAAATTTTAGTGAAAATCCAAATATCAAAGGAAAACAAGAGGC